TGCTCTATAATCTGATTTGATCTTGTAGTCCAAATAATCCCGTACCATGATATATCTGGAATAGTAGTTATTAGTGAAACAAAAATACTTGTACAAACCACCAAAGTAACTCCATCCCCAACGGTCCAAAGATGAAAATCTTGGTAATATTCTGAACCATTTATGAACATCACAGCAAATATGATTAAAACGTTTATAGCTCCTACGTAAATAAGTAGCTGTGCTGCAGCTACAAAATGGGAGTTTGATAAAATATAGAATAAAGATATACAAACAAGAACCAGTCCCAACGAAAAGGCAGAAGAAATTGGGTTGGTAAATAATACTACTCCTAGACTTCCTAATACAAGACCTGATCCCAGAAAGATTAAAAGAAAATCATGTATCGGTTCAGGTAAATCCATTAGATGAAAAATAAAAGATAAATAAATTGAAATTTCATGACCTTATTGATACGACCAGGAAAAAATTTTATATACTAAATTCCTAATTGAATTAAATCCTAAGGAGTGTGAATTCATCTAGGTACAGTTATAGGACGAATCTAATTCTTTATACGAACGAGTATTCGAAACTATTTCGAAACTATAAACTATATTATTAATAAAATTATATAAATCTAAATATAAATACAGAATTTTATTTGAATTGAATTGTTCGAATTGTATAATCGTCAATTACTGACATTGGTAAACGGCCCAAAGCAATTTGATTATAATTCAATTCGTGACGATCATAAGTCGAAAGTTCATATTCTTCAGTCATTGATAAACAATTTGTTGGACAATACTCAACGCAGTTACCACAAAATATACAGATCCCAAAATCAATACTGTAATTAAGCAATCGTTTCTTTCGAATATCAGTTTCCAGTTTCCAATCAACAACGGGTAGATCTATAGGACATACACGAACACATACTTCACAAGCAATGCACTTATCAAATTCAAAATGGATTCGACCGCGGAAACGTTCCGATGTTATTAATTTTTCATAAGGATATTGAATAGTTACAGGTAAACGATTTGCGTGGGCTAAGGTAATCATGAAACTTTGACCAATGTATCTTGCAGCTCGTACTGTTTGTTGACCATAATTCATGAACCCAGTTACCATAAGGAACATATCGTGAATATCTATGAATATTTTTGTTTTGTTTCTTTCTCTTGTTTGAGACAAGTTATGAATATTGAATATCAATCTTTTACAGTGAAAATAGTCGAAACGAAGTTGTTAATAATAGATTACCCAGAGAAATAGGTAAAAGAAATTTCCATCCAAGATTTAATAATTGATCCATTCTTAGCCTAGGCAAAGTCCATCTTGTTGTGATAGAAAGGAACAAGAACAAATAAGTTTTAGCTAATGTAATAAAGATACCAATTGTAGTTCCAAAAACTCCACATGTTTTATTTATTTCAAAAAGCTCAGAAACAAATATGTACGGAATAGAGATATTCCAACCGCCCAAGTAAAGAACTGTTACAAATAATGAAGAAACTAATAAGTTTAAATAGGAAGCAACGTAAAATAAACCAAATTTTATACCCGAATATTCGGTTTGATAACCTGCTACTAATTCTTCTTCTGCTTCTGGTAAATCAAAAGGTAATCTTTCACATTCCGCTAGGGAAGAAATTAGAAAAATGATAAAACCTATAGGTTGACGCCATAAATTCCATCCCCAAAAACCATATTTTGATTGCGCGTCAACTATATCAACTGTACTTAAACTGTTAGATAATCCTAGTCGGTGATAACATTACTGTTCCCATCGCTATTACAGAACCGTACATGAGATTTTCACCTCATACGGCTCCTCGAAGGTCATAAATAAATCTAAGGGACCGGGCCGGTTATTTATCTTGATATATCCCTAGGATAGATAGGATTCAAATCCATTGGACGGTCCTGAATTAGACCAATTGAATTCTGTCTGTTATAATAATAAATACAAAAAAGGTACTTCCGAATTGATCTCATCCCTTAATAATTTGAATTTGTTGAGTAATAATTGAACTCTTCAATTCAATAAAATACTCCTTTAGAATTCTCAATAACCCGTCGTTTTTGATTACGAAAAAAAATTCGACATTAGTTTATGAATTATGACATAAATTGTATTTCCATGAATATGGATATAAGAAAGAATCAAAAGGGATCCCTCTTTTTTTTATTGTATTCTATTCTTTTGTTTTTTTTTTTTCGTTCCTATTCTTCTTTTTTTTATGTGCAAAACAAAAAGGGACTTCAAAAAAAATTAATGGATTATTTCGTTTCTGATAGTTATTTATTTAATGAGTGGATAGGAGCATACTCTGGATCGGAATTGTGGGGAGTACTGCCTGATTTTTTCTACCAACTTAAAGCCCCAATTTGTATTCTTTTTATATTATGCGGAAATGCTCTTTTGGAGAATTTACATAATCTCCATTACTAATCCTTTGTGTATCTTGGTGTTTCTAACCATCCACGCATTTTTTATCAATCTCCCCTTATGGTAATAGATGTATGGTAATTCATACAAACGATAGTGAAAACTCAATAAGGTTGGTCTTTTGAGCCCGCTTCAAAACAGGATGACTAATCAACCAATTTTGGGGTAAACGCTTTCTTCCGTTTATAATTTTTTTTTTTCACTTAATTCTTATACATAGAAAATGAGACTCAATATTTTGACTGCAGATTCAAATGAAATTCAAATCATAGTATATTAATTCTATATCTATATATTCTATTATATATTAATATATTATATATTAATAATATATATATATTAAATTAATAATATATATATATTAAGAATTTTAAAGAATTTTATATTAATATTATATTAAATAGTTTAAATTAAAATAGTTTATTATATTCTTAAATATAAATATTCTATATTCAAAATACAAATATATATCTATAAATATATATCTATTTTTTTTAATTTTATTACTAAATATATTGATATTGAATTTCAATTTCATTAAATTAATAATTAAAATTAGAGAATATTATAGAATATTAGAATATTAAATCAATGAATAATGAATAAATGGAAGCTGTTTTATTTCACTCATATAACTATCTGATTTAGTTCATCAATCCGAATTCCGAATAAAAATAATGAAAATAAAAAATCAGGATATCTATTCCATTTTTTCTACCCCTTTCCTATAAATTTCCTATAAAGAAGAAAAGAAATAAAGACGAAAAGAGAGGAGCATGGAAAAGTTTCTGTCTCAACGAATCACACGTAGAGATATTGATAACACACATAGAGTTAATGGTATTTCATAACTAATCGATTGAGCAGCAGCCCGTAGACCACCCAAAAAGGAATATTTATTATTTGACCCATATCCTGACATAAGAATTCCAATGGGAGCAATACTCGAAATAGCAATCCATAAAAAAACACCGATATTGAGATCAGCTAAAACAAAGTTATAGCCAAAAGGAATTACTGAATAGCTTACTAGAATTGATATGACTGATATGGATGGTCCAATACTGAATAAACGAATATCTCCCCTAGATGGAATAAGATTCTCTTTGAAAAGTAGTTTTGTTCCATCTGCTAGAGCTTGAAGAACTCCCAAAGGACCGGCGTATTCAGGTCCAATACGCTGTTGTATCCCTGCGGATATTTCTCTTTCTAACCATACAATCACTAGCACACCTATTGTGATTCCCAATACAAGAGTCAAAATAGGGACAAGTATCCATATAATTCCATACACCTCTTTTAAAGATTCCAATCTGGAAAAAGAATTGATATCTTGTACTTCTGTTGTATCAATTATCATTTCAACGATCAACTTCTCCCATAATGATATCTATGCTACCTAGTATTGTCATAATATCAGCCAATTTCATTCTTTTAACTAACTGAGGAAGAATTTGCAAATTGATAAAACCCGGGGGGCGAATTTTCCATCTCCAAGGAAAACCATTCTGATCCCCTATTAGAAAAATTCCTAATTCTCCCTTTGGGGCTTCAACTCTCACATAAAGTTCTTGTTTCGGTAATTCAAAAGTCGGAGACGGCTTTTTACTAATGAATCGATATTCAAAATCATTCCATTCTGGATCCTTTTCTCTATCAAAGCAACGGATTTCTAAATTCTCATATGGCCCTCCCGGAATTCCTTCCAGAGCCTGTTGAATGATTTTTATGGATTCTACCATTTCACCAATTCGTACTAAATAACGAGCTAATGAATCTCCTTCTTTTTGCCATTGAACTTCCCAATCAAATTCCTCGTAACATTCATAATGATCAACTTTACGTAGATCCCATTGTATTCCGGAAGCCCGAAGCATTGGTCCTGATAAACCCCAATTTATTACTTCCTCTCCACCAACAATGCCTACTCCCTCAACCCGTTCTAAAAAAATAGGATTTCGCGTAATAAGTTTTTGATATTCAACAACCCTTGTTAAAAAATAATCGCAGAAATCCAAACATTTATCTATCCAGCCATGAGGTAGATCAGCCGCTACCCCTCCGATACGAAAAAAATTATGCATCATTCTCATACCTGTGGCAGCTTCGAATAGATCATATATTAATTCTCTTTCTCTGAAAATATAGAAGAAAGGGGTTTGTGCACCAATATCTGCCATAAAAGGTCCCAGCCATAGTAGGTGAGAAGCTATACGACTCAACTCCAACATAATTATTCGAATATAGCTGGCTCTTTTAGGTACTTGAATATTTCCTAACTGTTCCGGTCCATTTACGGTTATTGCTTCTGTGAACATAGTAGCTAAATAATCCCAACGTGTTACATAAGGCAGATATTGTACAATTGTTCGGTTTTCTGCAATTTTTTCCATCCCTCTATGTAAATAACCCAATATTGGTTCACAATCAATAACATCCTCACCATCTAGAGTAACAATAAGTCGAAGAACACCATGCATTGATGGGTGGTGAGGACCCATATTGACTATCATGAGGTCTTTTCTTGTAGCTGGGGCATTCATAGGTTTTTCCTCGATTCATTCTTCCATGAATTGCTTAAAACAAAAATGAGTTCATCAAGATTCAAGATCTAATAAATCGAATAATTCAAAACGACTCTTCAAATTAATTAGTTTGTGGCTCCCGAATATCCAACTGATTAATTAATTTTTTATAACGTATTCCATTTTTCTTTGACAAATAAGACAGGAGTCGTTTCCGTTTTCCCAGAATTTTACGTAAACCCCTTTGAGATAAATAGTCTTTTCTGTGCAATTCCAAATGTGAAGTAAGTCTTCGTATCTTATTGGTGAAATTGAATACTTGAAATTCAATCGATCCCGGGTTTTCTTCTTTTTTTTCTTGTGAAATAACGGATATAAATGATTTTTTTACCATAAAAAAATGATGTCTTTCCCCCCTTTTTTTATTTTATAGAGTCTAGATATTTTTATTGATCAGTAATAATAATGACACTCATTTTCAATTTGGTATATACAATAATCTTAATTTTCTTAAGAGTTCCTGATTTTTCAAATAAATTTTGATTAATCAACCCAATTCAAATAGGTATACAAAAAATACTATATTTATGCATTCACAAAAGCAAAATTGTAGACTTCAAATAAGAAGATTCAGTTATAGATCTAATGGGTAGGATATATCATAGAATTAGTATCGTGCCTCAGAATAGAGGGTAAGACAATGCGTATGTGCATCTATTTGTTTTCACATATCAGATATGTTACGAGAAATAGAAAAAAAAGAAAAATGTAGATTAACTAATTTTCAATCGGGGATACATATGTATCCTTACCATGGATACATATGTATCCTTACCATATCCTTACCATGGATACATATGTATCCTTACCATGGATACATATGTATCCTTACCATATCCTTACCATGGATACATATGTATCCTTACCATACTGAAACGGCTGCCATTATTGGTATCAAACCAATAGCGATTCATACAAGCTAAATCTTCTAATCGATAATTTGGCCAAAGAAATAACTTTAAATTAATTAGTTTTTTTTTATCTCTATCAAGATCTTTACTTGTAGCCAAAACTTGACAGCAATTATTCACTTTATTCTCATTGTAAAATGCCTTATTTCTATGCACACTATTTCTATTCTTAGGATTGAAACAAATTAGAATTCTCAATTCTCTACGACGTCTAGCGGATAAAATATTTTCAGGAACAAGCAAATCATAATTCTTTTTTTCTTTATTTTCAGTCAGCTTTTGATTTGTAATGGATTTATTAATAATTTGGTGCTTTCTCTTATGAATAAACGAAAGGCCTATGATTTGATACATATTAAATTGTTCATGGTTTCTTCTAGACAGACGAATTGGTTCGATACTCAATATTCCATTTTTTATCAATTCCGTATTTTTATTCAATTCTGTAAGATCTGTAAGAGTGAAAACCTTCTGATTATTAATTTTCATAATATCTAGACTTAGTTCTCCTCTTTGAATAGAGGATATAGCAATTTCTTTTATATTTTTCAGTCTAAGCAGGAGACAATATACTTGTATATTATCCATTATTCTTTCATTTACGTAATCATGCCAGTTCAATTGAAAAGGCAAATACCCTCTTAGGAAGCAATTAAGTTCTGCTTCGTTGTTGTTCGTGTATCTATCTTTTTTTACACCCTTTTTTATGTCGGATCCTGCATAATCTTCTTTAACATCTTTTTCTTTCTTTGAAAGGGATGCTTCAAGATTTAGTCGACTTGCATATTCTGTTTTATTCTTTTCCGTGATCTTTTTCTTTTCACTAACATTTTTATTTACATTAAAATTCAAAAAAAGGAATTTGATTGGGATGATCCATGGGTTACTCGTATATGCATTATAAAATATCCAATTTTTAGAGAAGAAAAAAGATTCCCGATTCGCTATAGAACGATTTAGTATTTCTACATTCATTCCCATCCAATCAAAAAGGTTTTTTTTTTTATTGGATGGGTTGATTTCTTGATGAAGCGTAAAATAATAATCGGTATCGATCGAACCCCCAAAATGCATTTTATTTCTAAGACAAAAATTCAGAATTCTCCAATCAAAACACTTTCTATCCAGATTTTTTTCCATATCTAGAATAGAATCTTCTACTATATAATTCTTGATAGGAATATCATCCGTCATATACCATTTTTTTTTTTTACGCGTGTTGCAATTATAAGAAATCGCTTGGTTATTATTTGCTTGGAATGACGATCTATATCCATAAATATATGAGTCCTTCTTATCTGCATAATTAATAGATTTATATGATAAAAGATCATACCCATATTGTTTTTTCATTTTTTTTTTTTGATTTGTTAATGAGTCTATTTCTTGTTTTTTGTAAAGAATTAATCCGTTTTTTTCATATGAATGATCTTTGGTTAAATCTTTATTTTGAGCCACATGGCGTTCATTCATTTTATTTCGCCATTTTTTGGATACTAATCTAGACCATCCATTCTGAGATAAATCGTATTGATAATGACCTTTTAACCAATTTGTCCATTGATTCATTACAGAATTGGGAGCGCTCTTATGTTTTAATTTGGAATGAGATATTCCTTGTACTCCAAAAAAATAATCCATTATTTCATTCTTAAGAAAAAGAGGTGTTCCATGATATTCAAAAAGGGATCTTAATTTATACTTATCTAAGTTAATAACTTGGGTTTGTGATAATTTAAAAAATACATATGCTTGTGACAAAGAGGATACGTCACAAAAATTCGGTGAATTCGTATTCCTAATATTACAAATTGATTTTTTTATAGTAGAAATAAAGTGAATTAGACTTTGATCTTTTTTATCACTTCTTTTTCTTTCTTCATTCGCTTCATTATTGTAAATGTATTTATTAAGAATTTTTTTTGTTGATTCAAGAAAAAGTTGTACATTGATTTCGATTTTAGGAATATTAATGATACATAGAAAGATATCTATATATACCCTTTCTATGAAAAATTTAAAAAAATAATGTGATTTGCGGAATAATCGAACATTTCTTTTTTGTAATATCTGCCAAATATTTTTTTGTAATTCTAATCTTTTATCATCATAAGTTGTTTTCTTAGAACAAATATCTCTCTCTGAACCTTTTTTCTTGTCTTTTTTAAATTCTTCTATTTGTTTTATGATTTTCTTTGTTCTATCATTCAGATCTTTTATTTTTTTTTCTGTCAATGAACAGTCTGTCCAATTAATAGATTGAATTGGAATGGTGGATTCGTAAATCATTGGATTACTCTTACTTTTTGTTGAATCTTTTTGAATTTCATTCAATTCATATATTTTGATTTTTATCAATTCTGATAATGATAGTTTTTTTCTTTTTTCTTTTAGAAATAGAATACTTTCTCTGATCCATTGTGCTTTTTCTTTTGTGATATTTAGAAAGAATTTTGTTCTTTCGTTTAATAGAAAAAAATTCTTTTTCCAAATTTTTATTTTTTTTTTAAGTTCTTTAAAAATGGGATCAAAAAACGAACGTCGGTTTCGGGGAGAAGAAGAAAAGGGAGATTCTACTTCCATTCCGAAAACTGTAAAAAAGAAGAAATCCATTTTTTTCACTTTTTTTTTCATTGGATCCTTTTCCTTTTGAGGGGATCGTAGCTTAGATCTGTATCTGTGCCAAGGTTTCAGACGAAAAGGAAAAAGGACCTTTATTTGAATACCCTCAGTTAGCCAGTTTTGCGGAAATTCTGTTTCGGATAATGGAACGCCACTATAGGTGCACTTAATATACATTTCTCTATTCCAATCCTTGAAATCCTTTGACCATTCGGGAGATTGAAATAATAGTATACGAACGATATTTTTAGTTATTATCAATGAGGGTAATCGAATATATTTTCTAATAATCCAGTGGGCTACTAATAAAAGACCTCTTATTGCTTGACCATTTTGAGCGTTTTCCCAGGCTTCCGCTATTTCCATACGCTCTGCTTCCCCTTTTTTCTTAATCTCTTTTTTCGTTTTATTTTCCTCTGTATAATCCAAAATTTTCAATTCTGTATTTTTATTTTTCCACATCCAATTTGGAAAAAAGATTTTCATTGGCTCAAAAATCTCAAAAGAAAAGAAAGGGGATTTGTCCGTTTTGTCAAAAAAAAGAGGAGAATGTGGATGTGGACTTGCTTGAAGGATTTTCCAAATAACAGTTTTACGTCTTTGAACGCGTCTAGATCCTTTGATTATGTCTCGGCTAAAATCCGGTTGTTGTGAATAATCTATTAAAGCAAATTCTTCTTTTCCATCAGAATTATCAGTATCCTTGGTATCCGTATAAGCATCGGCATCCTCTGAGTTATCAGTATAAATTACTATAGGTGGTTTGGTTCTTCTTGAACAAATCTCATAATCTTCTCTTTTACCATCGCTTTCCAGGTATTCTGCTTCGTCAATGAATTTGTATGACCATCGAGGAACTTTTTTACTGTTTTCTTTTATTCCAATACATTTTTTTCCTATATCTATAATTGTTTTATCGTTCGCATCAGTTAGAATTGTGTCGAATAAAAATCTCATTTTTTTTTTTTTAGCTTCGGAATCCATCTTTTCATGTTCTCGAAATAAATAAAGTCCTTTAAAATTGAAATTGGATACTGATTTTCCAGAAAATTGACTGATCAAGTTAAAAAAACAACGAATTTCATTTGATAATGATTTTTTATCAAATCTATCTATTTTCTGTTCAAAGTCTGGATAATCATTAAGAAGGATGGCGTGAATCTTATTTATCAAAATGTAGTTTTTTGTGTAAGTTTTATTCTTGATTGAGAATAAAAAACTTTTTTTGATTCGTCCGCGATAGGGTCCGTTCAACAAAGGATCATATATTTTAGGTAAGTATTTTTTAGTCTCATCATTACATAATCTAATCTTTTTTTCGAGTACATCCAAAGCAAAAAATTCCTTATCTAGAGCTTCGGCCCTATTTAGAAATTGATTACTTAGGTTGTTTCTTTTTTGTTCATTAATCGAACTCCAATGATTATCCAATTCATCATAGGAGA